CTCCCTTCTCTATTTCTATTCACCCCTCAAAAATAGAAAAACGGATCTTGAATACTAATTCAAGATCATAATAAAATTCGGAGGACTCTTCTGACAAAATAAAATAATATGAAATTGTCAGCAAAGTTGTTTTTTTTTATTCAAATCCAAAGAATTCGTCTCACTTTATACATACATTATATATTACATAGGTCATCGATTCGGCATTTGATAAGATAATATAGAAAAAAAATAGTGTGACCTTTTTCCAATCGAATAAGGGTTTCAAATAATTTGATCGACATGAGTGTCTATATCGAACAAAAAATTTCAACCAGGCTTTCATTTGAAATTTCAAATGAAGATAGTAGTAGAAAGAATACCATGCTATGTTTGGACTTCAAAACGGTTTCGCTTTAACCATATAACTAGTCCCGGATTATTGGTTGATTGAGAATCAAAGCGGATTTACCAATGAATTACGAAATGCTACGGTTCTTAAATATCTGAAATATCTTTTTTTAGGAATTGAAAAAATTCATTGAATTTCGAAATTCATAAGTAATTCGCGAGATCATGCACCTTTTACTTTTTTTGACTAGTTATAATCAAAAAAAAGTGCAGCTGGACCGGTGCAGCCTATTCTTGAAATAAACAACTCGCACACACCCCCTTTCCAAAAAAGATCAATACACCAAATACTACACTTAGATTTATTGGATTTGTTGCTAAAATATCGGTATTAAACCCGAAACTCCCGGCCGGCGCCCATTGGCCCAAGGAAAGGAAAGAATGGGTTAGATTTTTCATACAATCTCCTTTGTTTCACTTTTACAGATAAATTCAAAATTAAATAAATAAAAAAAAAAGAATAGAGTTCTTTTTTTTTTATCACTTCCCCTTTTTCTATATATTCTTTAATTCTATTTCTATGGATTTATTATATCTTTATATCTATAGAATAGATTTCGAAATCAGAATAGATTTCGAAATCAATATCTATTTTCTATTTATTATCTTTTCTTCGAAATGGATTTTTTCAATTGAAAACTCCTAATCAAAATAATACTTATTAGAATTCGCGATCAAATTTCAAGTTTCATGTCAATTTCGGAATATTTCATTTGTTGTAACACTCCTTAAAAAAGTTTCAATTGCTACGAACGGGAAGGAAGAAAGCGAATCGGTATCCTAATTCATCATCCTTAAATCTTTCCTTCCCAGGGGGGGATTAATGTCCCCACATTGTAAATTGGAAATTGTAGGAGTGAATTATGGATATAATTCCAAAAAGCAAGGAGCAAGTCTAAGTCCTGAATAAAAAAAATTAAGAAAAAAAATATCTATATATAGATATTTTTTTTTTAAGATAAGATTAAACAAAGGGATTCGCAAATAACAGCGCTAAAGCGACAACTAATCCATAAATTGTTAATGCCTCCATAAAAGCCAGACTAAGCAATAAAGTACCTCGTATTTTTCCCTCCGCCTCGGGCTGTCTTGCGATACCTTCTACAGCTTGGCCCGCAGCAGTCCCTTGGCCAACCCCAGGTCCAATAGAAGCAAGTCCGACAGCTAACCCAGCAGCAATAACGGAAGCGGCAGAAATCAGTGGGTTCATGATAAGTTCCTCACACAAAAAAAATAGTTAATGATACAATCATTCAATGACTTATGGATGACTTATTCCATCACTCAGTTTCATCCAAACAGAGTAACTAAAAACTCCCAATTGAAGTAATAGAATAATATTATTGAATCATCAAAATCGCTTCTCTATCGCTTTTTTAGTTGGAGTCGTGGGAATCCAAAAGACGTCTCCTATCTAAATTCATAGTAGTAGAGTATTAGATATTTTTTAGGCCATATATAACTAGTCAATATCTCATATCCCATATACATGTGTTTCTTCCATAATGTAACCCAACGATTTGGATCTTAGATCCATTAGAATTTTGAAAGGGAAAGACCCCATAGCTGAATTCGATAATAGTTGGATTTTAGGCATTAAAGATACACAATTTTGAACTGGCTAATTTATTTTTTTGAATCGCGTTTTTTAATTCTTTTCTTTCTTTATCATTATTCCGCATGGATCCAACGTACATAGACAAATTTGTTAAGGCGAATCATTTCATAGAAATATCATCCGCATTTTTTTCTATTTCTATTTTTTTGTCTTTTTGTTTAATAAATAATTTCTATTTAGAATCTATTTATTCAAATTTGAGAATTGAATTTATTCAATTTTTAGTAAAATATTCTATTATTTATTATTTATAGAATAGAAATTGATAGAAAATCAAATGATACAAACAGGACATTCATTTTAGGAAACGGATCCTTAAGATCTCTTTCCTTTTTTTTTAGAATTCCCCCTAAATATTCTATTGGAATCTTTTTTCCTATTACTGTATATTGTATATATCATATTAGTTATCTAGTTTTATGTTCCCCAAGTAGATTATCTTGAGTTACGCATACATTACCTTGGTCTAAATTCAAAAAACAACTATTTGGAAGTGAAGTCAATGATGACCCTCCATAGATTCTCCTATATAAGCGGCGGCTAAAGTTGCAAAAATAAGAGCTTGAATACCACTTGTAAATAATCCAAGGAACATGACAGGTATAGGAACTACTGAAGGTACTAAAGAAACAAGAACAACAACTACTAATTCATCGGCTAAGATATTTCCGAAAAGTCGAAAACTAAGTGATAAAGGTTTTGTAAAATCTTCCAAGATGTTAATGGGTAAAAGGATTGGAGTAGGTTGAATGTATTTACTGAAATAACCTAATCCTTTTTTGCTAAGACCTGCATAGAAATATGCTACTGAGGTGAGTAAAGCTAAAGCAACAGTAGTATTTATATCATTCGTGGGTGCGGCTAACTCCCCATGGGGTAACTGTATGATTTTCCATGGTAAAAGAGCCCCTGACCAATTAGAAACAAAAATAAATAGGAACATAGTTCCAATAAAAGGAACCCATGGACCATATTCTTCTCCAATCTGGGTTTTGCTAACGTCTCGAATGAATTCAAGGACATATTCGAAGAAATTCTGACCCTCATTCGGAATGGTTTGTGGATTCCGAACAGCTATACTGGCTGAACCCAATAAGATAGCAATTACAACCCAAGAAGTAATAAGTACTTGGCCATGGACTTGAAAACCCCCTATTTGCCAATAGAAATGTTGACCTACTTCTACACCCGATATATCGTATAACACTTTTAGTGTGTTGGTGGAACATGATAGAACATTCATATTACCCTCTGACAGAAATTGAAATTGAAGGGAATTATTTTGATTCAACCATCTCTTTTTCGATTTGCTTATTGGAATTTTTTGATACGAACTAATAACATAATATCCCCAGTCATTTTTATCTCGTTTATATAATTCAAGAATAGGAACCGATTCCACAAATCTCTGGAGTTCAAAAAAGAGTTTATTTATCTTATTATTAATTACGGATTTCGTATATAGCTAGAACGACCCTCACAAATTGCGAATACTAATTTGTTAAGAATTAATCGGATTGAAGCTATAGCGTCATCATTTGCTGGAATTGAAATATCTGCAAGATCGGGATCACAATTTGTATCAATTAAACAAATTGTTGGAATTCCCAAGGTGATACATTCTCGAAGAGCTGTATATTCTTCTTGCTGATCAACGAAAATTACAATATCCGGTAACCACGTCATATATTTAATCCCGCCCAGATATGTTTTCAAGTGGGATAATTGTCTCTTGAACATAGCTGCGTCTCTTTTTTTTGGAAGACTGTTGAATTTCCCCGTCTTTTGTTCGATTCTCAAGTCCCTGAACTTATGAAGTCTCGTTTCTGTAGTGGACCAATTGGTTAACATACCACCGAGCCATTTTTTATTAACATAATGACACCGAGCCCTTATTGCAGCCCGTGCTACTGAATCGGCTGCTTTAGTTTTTGTACCAACAATTAAAAACTGTTTTCCCTTACTTGCTGCATCAAAAACTAAATCACAAGCTTCTGATAAAAAACGAGCAGTTTTAGTAAGATTTGTAATATGAATACCCTTACGCTTGGTAGAAATATAAGGTGACATCCTAGGATTCCATTTCCTAGTACCATGACCAAAATGAACTCCTGCTTCCATCATCTCTTCCAAATTAATGTTCCAATATCTTCTTGTCATTTCTTCCCGCATTTCCTCTTGCTTTTTTTTTTTTTTAAAAAAAAAGCGACGAGGTTGTCCTGAACTAAATAATTGTTCCGACGGAACCTTTTCTTCTACCGGGGATTGGACGTATCGATGTCAATACACAATCCAAACGGCTAACCCCTATTCGTTATTATCTGGATTTCCATTAATCCCTCAAATGACCATAAATAAAGACTCTTTTGAATGGAAATTTCAGTCCAAAAAGAAAAAGAAAGTATGAATACACTTTTTTTAGGAATCATTAAATCATATAAATGATTCTTCAGGTATATCATGGGAATTCTTTTGAAACGCAAGAATCAGAATCAAATAATCCTCCGTGGTGGAACAAAATATCTCTTATTTCCCCCTCGAAAAAATGCTTCTTTTGACTTTTCAAAGGAATGCTCTTATTCTTATGTTGCCGCAGTAATCCTTTGAATCCGGTACCAACGGGGATCATCCCGCCTATAACAACGTTCTCTTTTAGGCCTTTTAACCAATCGATACGACCACGAAGAGCTGCTTTGGCTAAAACTCGAGCAGTTTCTTGAAAACTCGCTTCCGATATGAAACTTTGAGTATTCAAAGATGCTTTTGTTATTCCCAATAGGATAGCGCGGTAACAGATCGATTCTTCTAAAGCGCGCCCCGTTCGTTCCGCTCGCAACAATCCAATTAGTTCTCCAGGTAAAAAAACATTAGACATTCCATCCTCTGAAACCAACACTTTTGATGTTATTTGACGTACAATAATCTCTATGTGCCTATTATGAATTTGCACCCCTTGGGATCGATAAACCTTTTGTATCTTATTAACCAACGATATACGACTTTGCACTATAGTCAGCTCAGTCCCAATCAAGAATCCCCAAGGAATTCCAAGAATTTTTGTTATATGCTCGTTCCAACCCTCAATTCTTTTTTCTAGGTTCATTGATATTGAATCAATTGAACGCACTTCTAAGACCTGTTCCACTTTTGGAAGACCTTGCGTTATATCACCGGATCTCGATTTTTCATATATAAATGTAACTAATGTATCTCCTTCGTAAAAGATTTCTCCATAATGCCCATGAACAGTTGCTCCCGGAGTGGCCAAATAAGGTTTAGCCAATCTTATTACTACAGAGTCAACTTGAACAACCAAAACTTGACCCGATTTTAAGGGGGGGCCTTTTTTGGCTATATATACATTTTGACAAATAAACTGACCAAGACTAATTATTGTGGATCTTTCTTCCCAATAATTAGGATAATAATTTTGATGGAGAAAATACCAATTCAAATTGAATAAATTTAAAACGATGGTACTGCACGGATCGAGATTTGAAATTATCCCATTTTCATCCATTAAATAATATTTAAGCACTTGAAAAGTCTGTTTTAAATTGGCAAGTTGAAGATATTTAGTTATCAAGATCTGATTATGAGTTAGTAAATAGTAAAAGGAATAAAAATTCACAAAAAGAAGGACCGTTCCTAAAGGGCCGATATAATTCCTAATTGGATTTATAGATGAAATTAATTCTTTTCTCACATTGTGATATTTTACATCGTTGAATAGGCCCATTCGGAAACAATTAGATGATGATAAAATTATCAAAGAAGGGGATTCCTTATTGTTATTTACCAACGTGCGAATAGTTCCGTTATCTTGTTGGCTAAGTGATTGTTGAATTTTTCTCTTCGAATAAATGGAATAAAGGGGATTGATATTGGTGTGATCTGACACATTCTCGGAACTCAATCCTGAACCTGAGGGATCATTCCTTTTTCTGCGATACGAAATAGGGGATTTTACTAAGTCGATTCTTAGAAAAGCTCGAACCAGACGATTTGTACTTACTTCAATAAAAGAAGTACGGGCCTCCTCGATAGAAGAACTTTTTATGTCTTGGTTCCAATTCAAAATTAAACAAGTCCGAACTAATTGAATACTTGTATCAGAAATTCCTTGAATAGGTTTGGCATTTCCATAAACAATATAATTGACAACTCTAAGTTGCATATTATCCTTTTCTTGTAAAAAATCCGGAGGGAAGAGTGTTGGTAAATTTATACCATCGGATATCTCATATGTCACTACGGGTCGAACTAAAACAAAATACTTTTTTTTATTAGATGTGATCCGTTGGACATAGATCCAATTTTTTACTTTTTTGGATTCCTTAAAATCTGTGTTTCCTTTTCCTGGGGGTATCAAGATCCCACTGTGTCGGGATATTTTATCTGTCTCCCCAGGAAAATAAATATCTCCCGAAAAGATTTTCAGTTCAATTCTCTTTTTTTTTCTCTCCATTCGGACTAATCCGCCCACCCGGCTTCTTGTATTTAAAGCAATTCGTGTATCTATTCCAATGAGACTATTGTTTCGTATCATTATCAAAGAAGATTCCGGTAAAATATGCACTTCTTCGGGAATGAAAAAAAATCGATCTAGTTTCATTTGGTATTTTGACTTCAATTCTTTGATTGCTCGAGACTCAATTAAATCCTCTTTTTTAACGATTGAATACACGCCTAGAGTACCATATTTAGTAATTCCTGAACTCTTTCTTCTGTATCGAGGATCATCGAAATAAGCAAAAATACTATTATTTTTACGCAAAATACCATTTATTGGTAGTTCAATCGAGATACCTGAATGAGGCATTAGCTCTTTCTTTCGTTCTTGAATCGATTGGATTGGAACGAGAAATCTATTTCCTCGCCTTTTTCCCAATAAATGGGAATTATCGTGGAAAATAGCAGGGTATATGAGATTCCAATGAACAGGTTCTGAATAATTAGGAATCTCATCTTCTTTTTTTTTACCAGAAAAATGCGAACGAAGTGATTTGTATCTTATTGGATCATTATTCGCTGATAGATTAGAAATTGATCCTCGTTCGACAGAAAGAGAACAAATATTCATTTGATCTTGATCCTTGTGCAGTGAAAAAGGGACTCCACCGGATCTCCAAGAATCCCCTGATAATATCCATAAATGACTTGTTTTTGGTAAAAGACGGACATTACTATATGTAAATTGAGGTGCGTGGTACACATCATTACTCCAGTGCATTTCTCCCTCTGAGTCGGAATAAATATGTTTTCGAACTCTCTCTTTCAAATTCAAAGTGTATGTTACCTCGCGAATCTCAGCAATTACTTGTTCTGCTTCTACATATTGATTATTTTGAACCAAAAGAAAACTTTTGGGTGGAATAGTCACAGTCACGTTATGTAGAATATCTTCACTCTCAATAGTGACATATAAGGCTATAGAACATAGAAAAGCAGGATGCCCATGACGCGTACGTGTGGGATGAACGAAATCTTCA